GCTGGCGTAGCTTAATGTAAAGCATAGCACTGAAGATGCTAAGATGAGCCCTAGAAAGCCCCGCAAGCACAAAGGCTTGGTCCTGACTTTTCTATCAGCTTTAGCCCAATTTACACATGCAAGTCTCCGCAAACCCGTGAGAATGCCCTCAATCCCCCGCCCGGGGACGAGGAGCAGGCATCAGGCACAACTTTAGCCCAAGACGCCTTGCCACGCCACACCCCCAAGGGTATTCAGCAGTGATAAATATTAAGCCATAAGTGAAAACTTGACTTAGTTAGAGCTAAGAGGGCCGGTAAAACTCGTGCCAGCCACCGCGGTTATACGAGAGGCCCCAGTTGATAAGCACGGCGTAAAGGGTGGTTAAGGTAAGAAAAAAAATAAAGCTAAAGAGTTTCTTGGCCGTCATACGCCTCTGAGTACTCGAAACCCAACTACGAAAGTAGCTTTAATTAAAGCCCACCTGACCCCACGAAAGCTGAGAAACAAACTGGGATTAGATACCCCACTATGCTCAGCCGTAAACCTAGATGTTTTTTCACAACAAACATCCGCCAGGGTACTACAAGCATAAGCTTAAAACCCAAAGGACTTGGCGGTGCCTTAGACCCCCCTAGAGGAGCCTGTTCTAGAACCGATAACCCCCGTTAAACCTCACCACTTCTAGTCACCCCCGCCTATATACCGCCGTCGTCAGCTTACCCTGTGAAGAGCCAACAGTAAGCAAAATGGACCTAACCCAAAACGTCAGGTCGAGGTGTAGCGAACGAAGTGGGAAGAAATGGGCTACATTTTCTAAATTAGAATACTACGGATAGCATCATGAAACTGATCCTTAAAGGAGGATTTAGTAGTAAAAAGGAAATAGAGTGTCCTTTTGAACCCGGCTCTGAGGCGCGTACACACCGCCCGTCACTCTCCCCGCTTTACAGCGATAAATGTTAATAACACCAAAGCACAAATAAGGGGAGGCAAGTCGTAACATGGTAAGTGTACCGGAAGGTGTACTTGGATCAAACCAGAGTGTGGCTGAGATAGTTAAGCATCTCCCTTACACCGAGAAGACATCCATGCAAGTTGGATCACCCTGAGCCAAACAGCTAGCTTATTAATTTAATTAACTAAAAAATATAAATATATTAAAAATTAAAATAACCAACCAAACCATTTTTCTGCTTTAGTACGGGCGACGGAAATAGCACCTTTAAGCGATAGAAAAAGTACCGCAAGGGAAAGCTGAAAAAGAAATGAAATAAACCATATATAGCACAAAAAAGCAGAGACTTAACCTCGTACCTTTTGCATCATGATTTAGCAAGTATACACAAGCAAAGAGACCTTTAGTTTGAAACCCCGAAACCAAGTGAGCTACCCCGAGACAGCCTACATGGGCCAACCCGTCTCTGTGGCAAAAGAGTGGGAAGATCTCCGGGTAGAGGTGACAGACCTACCGAACTTGGTGATAGCTGGTTGCCTGAGAAACGAATAGAAGTTCGGCCTCGTTAAACCCTTAACCAACAAAGCAACAGCTAAACTAGGATAAAAGAAAAACACGAGAGTTAGTTAAAGGGGATACAGCCCATTTAACCAAGGATACAACCTTACCAGCAGGATAGGGATTATAATTTTTAAGACCCATCGTTTCAGTGGGCCTAAAAGCAGCCATCTGAATAGAAAGCGTTAAAGCTCAGACGATAAAAAATCTTTTATTTCAATAACAAATCCCACTCCCCTAAAAATACCAGGCCGTTCCATGCCAACATGGAAGCGATTATGCTAAAATGAGTAACAAGAGAATTTACTTCTCTCCCCACACAAGTGTAAACCAGATCGGACACACCGCTGGTAATTAACGAACCCAAAATGAGGGCAGCATAAATAGTATCATAAACAAGAAAACCACATGCTAAAATAATCGTTAACCCCACACTGGAGTGTGTATAGGAAAGACAAAAAGAAAAGGAAGGAACTCGGCAAACACAAGCCTCGCCTGTTTACCAAAAACATCGCCTCCTGCAAACTTCTAAGTATAGGAGGTCCAGCCTGCCCAGTGACTATAAGTTCAACGGCCGCGGTATTTTGACCGTGCAAAGGTAGCGCAATCACTTGTCTTTTAAATGAAGACCTGTATGAATGGCTAAACGAGGGCTTAACTGTCTCCCCTTTCAAGTCAGTGAAATTGATCTGCCCGTGCAGAAGCGGACATAAAAATACAAGACGAGAAGACCCTTTGGAGCTTTAGGTACAAGTCCAACCACGTTAAACAGCTTTCAAAGAGCCTTAAACCTAGTGGACAATGAGACTTTACCTTCGGTTGGGGCGACCACGGAGAAAAAATTATCCTCCGAGTGGACTGGGATAGTCTAACCTAAAACCAAGAAAGATATTTCTAGGTCACAGAAAATCTGACCAAACATGATCCGGCTTAATTCAAGCCGATCAACGGACCAAGTTACCCTAGGGATAACAGCGCAATCCCCTCCCAGAGTCCATATCGACGAGGGGGTTTACGACCTCGATGTTGGATCAGGACATCCTAATGGTGCAGCCGCTATTAAGGGTTCGTTTGTTCAACGATTAAAGTCCTACGTGATCTGAGTTCAGACCGGAGTAATCCAGGTCAGTTTCTATCTGTAACGCCACTTTTCCTAGTACGAAAGGACCGGAAAAAAGAGGCCTATGCCAAAGGTACGCCTCACCCATAATTAATGAGACCAACTCAATTAAATAAATGGGGGCCCCCATAAACAGGCCAAGATAAAGCCATATTAAGGTGGCAGAGCATGGTAATTGCAAAAGGCCTAAGCCCTTTCGACCAGAGGTTCAAATCCTCTCCTTAGTTTATGCTAAACACTTTATTAACCCACTTAATTAATCCACTTGCATACATCATCCCTGTTCTCCTAGCCGTAGCTTTTTTTACACTCGTCGAACGCAAGGTTCTAGGCTACATGCAACTTCGAAAAGGCCCAAATGTTGTAGGACCCTACGGACTTCTCCAACCAATCGCTGATGGAGTAAAACTTTTTATTAAAGAACCAATCCGTCCATCCACTTCATCCCCCTTCCTGTTTCTTGCAACCCCCATATTAGCCCTTACACTAGCAATAACGTTATGAGCACCTATACCAATGCCCCACCCTGTAACAGACCTTAATTTGGGTATTTTATTTATTCTTGCCTTATCAAGCCTTGCAGTTTATTCAATCCTAGGCTCAGGCTGAGCCTCAAACTCAAAATACGCTTTAATTGGGGCTTTACGGGCTGTAGCCCAGACAATTTCCTATGAAGTTAGCCTAGGATTAATTCTATTATCTACTATTATTTTTTCAGGTGGTTATACACTTCAAATATTTAATACCACCCAAGAAAGTATTTGACTTTTATTCCCAACTTGACCCCTAGCTGCAATATGATATATTTCTACCCTAGCAGAAACAAACCGTGCACCATTCGACTTAACTGAAGGTGAATCAGAACTAGTCTCTGGCTTTAATGTAGAATATGCTGGAGGGCCCTTCGCCCTTTTTTTCCTAGCCGAGTACGCAAACATTTTATTTATAAACACCCTATCAGCAATTCTATTCCTAGGAGCATCTCACTTTCCAGCTATTCCAGAACTTACTACAATTAATTTAATAACTAAAGCCGCACTATTATCTCTGATTTTCCTATGAGTGCGCGCCTCTTATCCCCGATTCCGCTATGACCAATTAATACACCTTGTTTGAAAAAACTTTCTCCCTTTAACCCTGGCTCTAGTATTATGACACACAGCACTACCAATTGCATTTGCAGGTTTACCCCCACAACTATAATTACAGGAACCGTGCCTGAATGCCCAAGGACCACTTTGATAGAGTGGCTAATGAGGGTTAAAGCCCCTCCAGTTCCTAGAAAAAAGGGAATCGAACCCATACTCAGGAGATCAAAACTCCTGGTGCTTCCACTACACCACTTTCTAAGATAAGGTCAGCTAATCAAGCTTTCGGGCCCATACCCCGAACATGACGGTTAAAACCCCTCCCCTATCAATGAATCCCTACGTCTTAGTTATCCTTTTATCCAGCCTAGGATTAGGAACCACAATTACTTTTGCCAGCTCCCACTGACTTTTAGCCTGAATAGGCTTAGAAATTAATACACTAGCAATTACTCCACTTATGGCTAAACAACATCACCCGCGAGCAGTTGAAGCTACAACCAAATATTTTCTGACACAGGCCACAGCAGCAGCAATAATTTTATTTGCCTCTACAACTAATGCATGAATAACAGGAGAATGAAATATCAATGACATTTCTCACCCACTAGCCTCCACGATAATTATTACAGCCCTAGCACTTAAAATTGGGCTAGCCCCAGTTCACTTCTGACTACCAGAAGTCCTTCAAGGCCTTGACTTGCTAACAGGCTTAATTTTATCTACATGACAGAAATTAGCGCCACTCGCACTGATTATCCAAGTAGCACCAACAATTGATCCAATTTTATTAACAGCCATGGGCCTTTTATCTACCCTAGTCGGAGGCTGAGGAGGACTAAACCAGACCCAGCTACGAAAAATCCTAGCCTACTCTTCAATTGCCCACATAGGCTGAATAATTATTATTACCCAATTCGCCCCACAACTTACACTCCTTACCCTAGGAACATATATTATAATGACCTCCACAGCATTCCTTTCATTTAAAATGGCCTCAGCTACAAAAATTAACACACTCTCTCTAATATGAGTTAAAACACCAATCCTAACCTCAACCACAGCTTTAGCATTATTATCCCTAGGAGGGTTGCCCCCACTAACCGGATTTATACCTAAATGACTTATTCTTCAAGAACTAACTATTCAAGAACTACCTTTTACTGCAACAATTATAGCTTTAGCCGCTCTTCTAAGCCTATACTTCTACCTCCGACTTTGCTACGCCATAGCATTAACCATTAACCCAAACACCATCCATTCGACCATATCATGACGAGCCAAAAACACACAATCAGCTCTCCCTTTAGCCATTTTTACAATAACTACCCTTGGTCTCTTACCCATCACCCCCGCCATCCTTTCACTACTCACCTAGGAACTTAGGATAACTAGACCAAGAGCCTTCAAAGCTCTAAGCAGGAGTTAAAATCTCCTAGTCCCTGCCTAAGACTTGCGGGACTCTATCCCACATCTTCTAAATGCAAATCAGACACTTTAATTAAGCTAAAGCCTTTCTAGATGAGAAGGCCTCGATCCTACAAACTCTTAGTTAACAGCTAAGCGCCCAAACCAGCGAGCATTCATCTACTTCCCCGCCGTTAGCCGAGTAAGGCGGGAAAGCCCCGGCAGATATTACTCTGCGTCTTTAGATTTGCAATCTAAAATGTTAATACACCACGAGGCTTGATAGGAAGAGGACTTAAACCTCTATCTTTGGGGCTACAACCCACCACCTGTCTTCGGCCATCCTACCTGTGGCAATCACACGCTGATTCTTCTCTACTAACCACAAAGACATTGGCACCCTTTACTTGGTATTTGGTGCCTGAGCCGGAATAGTTGGAACTGCTCTCAGCCTTTTAATTCGTGCTGAACTAAGCCAACCCGGATCACTACTCGGAGATGACCAAATTTACAATGTCATCGTTACCGCCCATGCTTTTGTAATAATTTTCTTTATAGTAATGCCAATTCTTATTGGTGGATTTGGAAACTGATTGATTCCACTTATAATTGGTGCCCCAGACATAGCATTCCCTCGAATAAACAACATAAGCTTCTGGCTTCTTCCACCATCTTTTCTCCTTTTGCTAGCCTCATCGGGGGTAGAAGCCGGAGCTGGAACAGGATGAACCGTTTACCCTCCTTTAGCAGGCAACCTTGCCCATGCCGGAGCATCAGTTGATTTAACAATTTTCTCCCTTCATTTAGCCGGTGTTTCTTCTATCTTAGGGGCAATTAATTTTATCACGACCACAATTAACATAAAACCGCCAGCCATTTCACAGTATCAAACCCCCCTTTTTATTTGAGCTGTCCTTATTACCGCAGTTCTTCTACTTCTATCGCTCCCAGTTCTAGCAGCCGGGATTACAATGCTGCTTACAGATCGAAACTTAAATACAACCTTCTTTGACCCAGCCGGAGGCGGAGATCCGATTCTTTACCAGCACTTATTCTGGTTTTTCGGCCACCCCGAAGTATATATTTTGATTCTTCCAGGCTTTGGGATTATCTCACATGTTGTAGCTTACTATGCCGGCAAAAAAGAGCCATTTGGGTATATAGGAATAGTTTGAGCCATGATGGCTATTGGCCTACTTGGGTTTATTGTATGAGCCCACCATATGTTCACAGTTGGAATAGATGTAGACACTCGAGCATACTTTACATCTGCTACAATAATTATTGCGATTCCGACAGGCGTAAAAGTCTTTAGCTGACTTGCCACCCTCCACGGAGGCTCAATCAAATGGGACACTCCTATACTATGAGCCCTTGGTTTCATCTTCCTATTTACAGTAGGTGGACTAACTGGCATCGTTCTAGCTAATTCTTCAATTGACATTGTGCTACATGACACCTATTATGTAGTTGCACATTTCCACTACGTCTTGTCAATAGGAGCGGTATTTGCTATTATGGCAGGCTTTGTGCACTGATTCCCTTTATTCTCCGGCTACACCCTTCACAGCACGTGGACAAAAATTCACTTTGGAGTTATATTTATTGGAGTTAACCTAACATTTTTCCCACAACATTTTCTAGGATTAGCCGGCATGCCACGGCGATACTCTGACTACCCAGATGCCTACACCCTATGAAATACAGTATCTTCTATTGGATCAATAATTTCTTTAATTGCTGTAATTATGTTTTTATTTATTCTCTGAGAAGCTTTCGCCGCTAAACGAGAAGTTTTATCCGTAGAACTAACTTCAACAAATGCAGAATGACTGCATGGCTGCCCACCACCTTACCATACATTCGAAGAACCAGCATTTGTTCGAGTTCAATCAAATTAAAACGAGGAAGGGAGGAATTGAACCCCCATGTGCTGGTTTCAAGCCAGCCGCATAACCACTCTGCCACTTCCTTTAAGATATTAGTAAACCAGCACATTACATCACTTTGTCAAGGTGAAATCGTAGGTTAAACTCCTGCATATCTTAAGCATTTAGCTTAATGGCACATCCCACACAATTAGGATTCCAAGACGCGGCATCACCCGTAATAGAAGAACTTCTCCATTTTCACGACCACGCTCTAATAATTGTATTTTTGATTAGCACACTTGTCCTTTATATTATTGTTGCCATAGTTTCTACTAAGTTAACCAACAAGTATATCTTGGACTCCCAAGAAATCGAAATTGTATGAACAATTCTGCCAGCTGTAATTCTTGTTTTGATCGCTCTCCCATCTTTGCGTATTCTTTATCTAATAGATGAGATTAATGATCCTCACCTTACAATTAAAGCCATAGGACATCAGTGATACTGAAGCTACGAGTACACCGATTACGAAAACCTAGGTTTTGACTCATATATGGTACCAACCCAAGATTTAACCCCAGGCCAATTTCGCCTTCTTGAAACAGACCACCGAATGGTTGTACCTATAGAATCCCCCATTCGAGTACTAATTTCGGCAGAAGACGTGTTACACTCTTGAGCCGTCCCAGCCCTTGGTGTTAAGCTAGATGGTGTTCCAGGCCGCCTAAACCAAACCGCCTTTATCGCCTCTCGTCCTGGGGTATTTTACGGGCAATGCTCCGAAATTTGCGGAGCAAACCACAGCTTCATGCCCATTGTTGTAGAGGCAGTTCCTCTCGAACATTTTGAAAACTGATCCTCCTTAATACTAGAAGACGCCTCACTAGGAAGCTAAATCTGGGTCTCAGCATTGGCCTTTTAAGCCAAAGATTGGTGCCTCCCAACCACCTCTAGTGAAATGCCTCAACTTAATCCAGCTCCTTGATTAGCAATTCTACTGTTCTCATGACTAGTATTTCTAACTGTTATTCCAACCAAAGTTCTCAACCATATTTCACCCAATGAGCCAACACCCATAAGTGCTGAAAAGCAAAAAACTGAACCCTGAGACTGACCATGGCAATAAGCTTTTTTGACCAATTTGCAAGCCCGTCTTACCTAGGGATCCCTTTAATTGCTATTGCAATCGCGCTCCCATGAGTCCTTTACCCAACCCCATCATCACGGTGGATTAATAACCGATTGATTACAATTCAAGGATGAGTTATTAACCGATTTACAAACCAACTTATGCTACCACTAAATATTGGGGGCCACAAATGAGCTATACTACTGGCCTCTTTGATAGTTTTCCTAATTACTATTAATATACTAGGACTTTTACCGTACACATTTACCCCAACAACTCAATTATCCCTGAATATAGGATTTGCTTTACCACTATGACTTGCAACAGTCCTTATTGGAATGCGAAATCAACCAACAGTGGCTCTAGGACACCTCCTCCCAGAGGGAACCCCTATTCCACTAATCCCAGTACTTATTATTATCGAAACAATTAGCCTTCTTATCCGCCCATTGGCCCTAGGAGTCCGATTAACAGCTAACCTTACCGCAGGTCACCTCCTTATTCAACTAATTGCTACAGCTGTTTTTGTTCTTCTACCAATAATACCCACTGTGGCAATTCTTACAGCCTCCGTTCTTTTCTTACTTACTCTTCTAGAGGTTGCAGTTGCAATAATTCAAGCGTACGTATTTGTTCTTTTATTAAGCCTTTACCTTCAAGAGAACGTTTAATGGCCCACCAAGCACATGCGTATCATATGGTTGATCCAAGCCCATGACCACTAACCGGCGCAATCGGAGCCCTTCTTTTAACCTCCGGCCTGGCAATTTGATTCCACTTCCACTCAACAACACTTTTAACCCTTGGACTAATTCTCCTTTTACTAACCATATATCAATGATGGCGAGACATTATTCGAGAGGGAACATTCCAAGGACATCACACCCTTCCTGTTCAAAAAGGCCTTCGATTCGGAATAATTCTTTTTATTACATCTGAAGTATTTTTCTTCTTAGGATTCTTTTGAGCCTTTTACCATGCAAGCCTAGCGCCTACGCCCGAATTAGGAGGATGCTGACCACCCACAGGAATTACACCCCTCGACCCATTCGAAGTACCCCTCCTTAACACCGCAGTTCTCCTTGCATCTGGAGTCACAGTTACATGAGCCCACCACAGCCTAATGGAAGGGGAACGAAAACAAGCCATTCAATCCCTAGCACTTACTATTATTTTAGGACTTTACTTTACAGCCCTTCAAGCCATAGAATATTATGAAGCCCCTTTTACAATTGCAGACGGAGTTTATGGCTCTACTTTCTTTGTAGCAACAGGATTCCACGGCCTTCACGTTATTATTGGCTCCTCTTTTTTAGCTGTCTGCTTACTTCGCCAAATCAAATATCATTTTACATCTGAGCACCACTTCGGTTTCGAAGCAGCCGCATGATACTGACATTTTGTTGACGTAGTCTGACTATTCCTCTACGTCTCTATCTACTGATGAGGTTCATAATCTTTCTAGTATCTAACGTTAGTACGAGTGACTTCCAATCACCCAGTCTTGGTTAAACCCCAAGGAAAGATAATGAATTTAATTACCTCTATCTTAGCAATTACAGTAGCTTTATCACTTATCCTAGCAATTGTATCTTTTTGGCTTCCACAGATAAACCCAGATGCAGAAAAATTATCCCCCTACGAATGCGGCTTTGACCCCTTAGGGTCGGCCCGATTGCCATTCTCAATTCGATTTTTCCTAGTAGCAATTTTATTCCTTCTGTTCGACTTAGAAATTGCACTTCTCCTCCCCCTTCCCTGAGGGGATCAACTTACGAACCCAACCGAAACCCTTTTATGAGCTTCAGCTGTTCTAGTTTTACTTACCCTTGGCCTAATTTACGAATGAACCCAAGGAGGCCTAGAATGGGCAGAATAGAGAGTTAGTCCAAAAAAGACCCCTGATTTCGGCTCAGAAAACCATGGTTTAATTCCATGACTCTCTTATGACACCCGTACATTTTAGCTTTAGCTCAGCCTTTATTCTTGGACTAATGGGCCTAACATTTCATCGAACACACCTACTTTCCGCCTTACTTTGCCTAGAAGGAATAATACTTTCATTATTCATTGCACTTGCCTTATGGGCCCTTCAGTTTGAATCAACTGGATTCACCACAGCTCCTATGTTACTTCTGGCTTTCTCTGCATGTGAAGCAAGTGCGGGATTAGCCCTCTTAGTAGCCACTGCTCGAACCCATGGAACTGATCGCCTTCAAAACCTTAATTTATTACAATGTTAAAAATTTTAATCCCGACAATTATGCTATTCCCAACAATTTGACTATCTTCTCCCAAATGACTTTGAACAACAACAACATCCCATAGCCTTTTAATTGCTCTTATAAGCCTTATTTGACTTAATGGAATAACAGAAACCGGCTGAACTGCCTCAAACCAATACTTGGCTACAGATCTTTTATCAACCCCACTTCTTGTTTTAACATGCTGACTTCTGCCACTTATAATTTTAGCCAGCCAAAACCACATCAACCCTGAACCAATCACCCGACAACGAGTCTACATTACTCTCCTGGCATCCCTGCAAACTTTTCTAATCATAGCTTTTGGCGCAACAGAAATTATTATATTCTATGTTATGTTTGAAGCCACACTAATTCCAACACTAATCATTATTACACGGTGGGGAAATCAGACAGAACGCCTTAATGCAGGGACATACTTCTTATTTTATACCTTAGCTGGATCTCTCCCCCTTCTTGTGGCCCTTCTTCTTCTTCAACAGTCAACCGGAACCCTCTCTTTATTAACCATTCAATATTCTCAACCCCTTGCCTTAAATACCTACGGACACAAAATCTGATGAGCTGCCTGTTTAATTGCTTTCCTAGTTAAAATACCACTTTACGGCGTCCATCTATGGCTCCCAAAAGCGCATGTAGAGGCTCCCGTAGCAGGGTCCATGGTTCTAGCTGCCGTTCTCCTTAAACTTGGAGGATACGGAATAATACGAATAATAGTAATACTGGATCCTCTTTCCAAAGAACTAGCCTATCCATTTATTATTTTAGCCCTATGAGGAATTATTATGACAGGATCCATCTGCCTTCGACAGACAGACTTAAAATCTTTAATTGCCTACTCTTCCGTAAGCCACATGGGCCTTGTGGCAGGAGGAATTTTGATCCAGACACCATGAGGTTTTACCGGCGCGATTATTTTAATAATTGCCCACGGTCTAGTGTCATCTGCTTTATTCTGTCTAGCCAATACCGCATACGAACGCACACACAGCCGAACAATAATTCTGGCACGAGGCCTACAAATAATTTTTCCTTTAACCGCCGTATGATGATTTACCGCTAATCTAGCTAACTTAGCCCTACCCCCACTCCCTAACCTTATAGGAGAACTTACTATTATCACCGCCCTGTTTAATTGGTCCCCCTGAACTATTGCACTTACGGGGGTAGGCACACTAATTACTGCTGGTTATTCCCTATACTTGTATTTGATGACCCAACGAGGGCCAACACCAAAACACATTACAGGCCTCCCCCCATTCCACACTCGAGAACACCTCCTTTTAGTGCTCCACCTCCTTCCAGTTCTTCTTTTAATTTCCAAGCCCGAACTAATATGAGGCTGATGTTACTAGTAAATATAGTTTAATTAAAATTTTAGGTCGTGACCCTAGAGACGAAGGTTAAATCCCTCCTATTTACCGAGAAAGACCTCTGAGGTAATAAGTTCTGCTAATCCTTATATCCGGGGTTAAAATCCCCGGCTTCCTCATGCTTTTAAAGGATAACAGCTCATCCATTGGTCTTAGGAACCAAAAACTCTTGGTGCAAATCCAAGTAAAAGCTATGCACCCAACCTCTTTAATTTTATCTTCCTCCTTTATTTTAGTAATCGCCATCCTAGTTTATCCTTTATTAACAACACTTCACCCAACTATTAAAACTCAGCAATGAGCAGTTACACATGTTAAGACCGCCGTTAGCTCCGCATTTTTAATTAGCTTATTGCCTTTAACAATTTTTCTTGATCAAGGGGCCGAAACCATCGTTACCAACTGACACTGAATAAACACTACTCTTTTTGACATCAATATTAGCTTTAAATTTGACCAATACTCCCTTATTTTTGTTCCCATCGCACTTTACGTAACATGGTCAATTTTAGAATTTGCATCCTGGTATATACATGCCGACCCATTTATAGCCCGATTTTTTAAGTATCTTCTTTTATTTCTTGTAGCCATAATCATCCTTGTAACAGCTAACAACATATTCCAACTCTTTATTGGCTGAGAGGGAGTAGGAATCATATCGTTCCTTCTTATCGGTTGATGATACGGCCGAGCAGATGCTAACACAGCAGCTTTACAAGCTGTCCTATATAATCGAGTCGGAGATATCGGACTAATCATAAGTATAGCCTGACTTGCAATAAACCTTAATTCATGGGAGATCCAACAAATTTTTTTCCTTTCAAAGAATTTTGATATAACCCTCCCTTTAATTGGCTTAATCCTAGCCGCAACCGGGAAATCAGCCCAATTTGGGCTACACCCATGACTACCCTCCGCAATGGAGGGCCCCACGCCAGTCTCTGCCCTACTCCACTCCAGCACAATGGTCGTGGCAGGAATCTTTCTCCTCATTCGCCTTCACCCACTATTAGAAAATAATGAAACAGCATTAACCATCTGCCTATGCCTTGGGGCTTTAACAACCCTTTTTACAGCTGCATGCGCTTTAACTCAAAATGACATTAAAAAAATCGTAGCTTTTTCTACATCCAGCCAACTTGGTCTGATAATAGTAACAATCGGCCTAAATCAGCCTCAACTAGCCTTTCTTCACATTTGTACCCACGCCTTCTTTAAAGCAATGCTTTTTTTATGCTCCGGGTCAATTATTCACAGCCTAAATGACGAACAAGATATCCGAAAAATGGGAGGGCTACAAAACCTTATACCCTTCACATCAACCTGCCTAACAATTGGAAGCCTAGCATTAACTGGAACCCCATTTCTTGCAGGCTTCTTTTCGAAAGACGCCATCATTGAGACTTTAAACACATCGCACCTAAACGCCTGAGCCCTTATCCTTACATTAATTGCTACATCTTTCACAGCAGTATATAGCTTTCGAGTAGTTTTTTTCGTAACAATGGGAACCCCACGATTTTTACCTATATCTCCTATTAACGAAAACACCTTATCAGTAATTAACCCGATTAAACGACTTGCTTGAGGAAGCATCATTGCTGGCCTTTTAATTACATCAAATTTTCTTCCAACCAAAACCCCTGTTATAACCATACCAGCCTTTATTAAACTAGCCGCCTTATTAGTAACCATTATCGGCCTGTTTACAGCAATTGAACTTGCATCGTTAACTAATAAACAATTTAAAATTAAACCAACCACTGCTTCTCACCATTTTTCAAACATACTAGGATACTTCCCAGCAATTATTCACCGAATAACACCCAAACTTAACCTCACCCTTGGACAATTCATTGCCACTCAATTAGTAGACCAAACATGATTTGAAGTTACAGGCCCTAAAGGAGTATCTTCCCTGCAAGTTAAAATAGCTAAAAACATCAGTGACGCCCAACAAGGAATAATTAAAACCTATTTAACCATTTTTCTTCTTTCCACATCTATTGCCATTCTCTTTGCCCTAGTTTAAACTGCCCGAAGCGAACCACGGCTTAGTCCCCGAGTTAACTCAAGAACAACAAACAAAGTTAATAATAAAACCCACGCACAAATAACTAACATTCCCCCACCTGACGAGTACATCATCGCCACCCCACTAATATCTCCTCGCAACATAGAAAACTCTTTTAATCCATCTACAGCTACCCAAGACCCCTCATACCACTCCTCACAGAACAAATAAACCATTAAACTTACCCCCAACAAATAAACCAATACATACCCAAATACAGAACGATCCCCTCAAGCCTCTGGGAATGGCTCCGCAGCCAACGCTGCAGAATAAGCAAATACTACAAGCATTCCTCCTAAATAAATCAAAAACAAAACCAAAGATAAAAAAGACCCACCATGACCAATTAATACACCACACCCGACCCCAGCTGCTACAACCAAACCAAAAGCAGCAAAATAAGGAGCTGGGTTAGAAGCCACAGCAATTAAACCAACAATCAATGCTATTAAAAGTAAAGACACAAGATAAGTCATAATTCCTACTCGGGCTCTAACCGAGACCAGCGACTTGAAGAACCGCCGTTGTTATTCAACTACAAGAACCTCTAATGGCAAGCCTACGAAAAACACACCCACTGATTAAAATTGCAAATGATGCTTTAGTTGATCTCCCAGCCCCCGCTAATATCTCAGTATGATGAAATTTTGGCTCACTTTTAGGACTGTGCCTAATTACACAAATCCTTACCGGACTATTTTTAGCCATGCACTATACCTCCGACATCTCCACCGCATTTTCTTCTGTAGCCCATATTTGCCGAGACGTAAATTACGGCTGACTAATCCGTAATATACATGCCAACGGAGCATCATTCTTTTTTATCTGTATCTACCTCCACATTGCCCGAGGACTATACTATGGCTCTTATTTATATAAAGAAACATGGAACATTGGAGTTATTCTTTTCCTACTTGTTATAATAACAGCATTTGTGGGGTATGTCCTTCCATGAGGCCAAATATCCTTCTGAGGCGCCACAGTTATTACTAATCTTCTATCTGCTGTCCCATATATTGGGGACATACTAGTCCAATGAATCTGAGGAGGATTTTCAGTTGATAACGCAACCCTTACACGATTCTTTGCCTTCCACTTTTTATTCCCCTTCTTAATTGCTGCAGCAACAATTCTTCACTTACTGTTTCTCCATGAAACCGGATCAAATAACCCAGTGGGTCTAAACTCCGACGCTGATAAAATCTCATTCCATCCATATTTTTCATACAAAGATCTTCTTGGATTTGCAATTATACTTTTAGCCCTTACAATACTTGCATTATTTTCTCCCAACCTTCTTGGGGACCCAGAAAACTTTACCCCAGCAAATCCTTTAGTAACCCCTCCTCACATTAAACCAGAATGATATTTTCTGTTCGCTTATGCTATTCTTCGATCAATTCCAAATAAACTAGGAGGAGTCCTTGCATTACTATTTTCTATTCTAGTCTTAATAGTAGTCCCGATTCTACACACCTCAAAACAACGCGGCCTAACCTTTCGCCCAATCACTCAATTCCTTTTCTGAACACTTGTTGCTGATATAGCTATTTTAACATGAATCGGGGGAATACCAGTAGAACATCCCTTTATCATTATTGGCCAATTAGCATCTATCTTATATTTCGCCCTATTCCTTATTCTAATCCCCCTGGCAGGATGATTAGAGAATAAAGCGCTACGATGAGCTTGCCCTAGTAGCTTAGCCTAAAAGCATCGGTCTTGTAATCCGAAGATCGGAGGTTAAAATCCCCCCTAGTGCCAGAAAAGAGAGATTCTAACTCCCACCTCTGGCTCCCAAAGCCAGAATTCTAAACTAAACTATTTTCTGCGCATTGCGCTTATGGTATAGTACATATTATGCATAATATTACATTTATGTATTAGTACATTAATGAATAATCCCCTATCAATTCTTGCAAACATAAAGCATGTAAATATTATGAAGGTAGACATAATACATTATATAAATTTATTCAGCAATAACCTTAATTCAAGCATTAAAAAGATTTTCCCCATAACATTGTCCTCAAAATTTTCCTTGCAAATTCAGTTAACATTTATCTAACAATAATTAATGTAGTAAGAAACCACCAACCAGTTTATATAAAGGCATATTATTAATGATAGAATCAGGGACAACTATTGTGGGGGTAACACTTAGTGAATTATTACTGGCATCTGGTTCCTATTTCAGGGCCATAACTGTAATTTTCCACCCTCGGATAATTATACTGGCATCTGATTAATGGTGTAGTACATACGACTCGTTACCCACCAAGCCTAGCATTCTTTTATATGCATAACGTAATTTTTTCTGGTCTGCTTTTCATCTGCATCTCAGAGTGCAAGCACAAATAGTGAATTAAGGTTGAACATTTTTCTTGAATGAGTAAAATTAGTGAATGATTTAATGACATTACTCAAGAACCACATTAATCTATATCAAGTGCATACACTATCCTTACTCAACACAGTCTTTTCCTATATGCCCCCTTTTGGTTTTTGCGCGATAAACCCCCCTACCCCCTACGCCCTGCGAATCTTGTTTATCCTTGTCAAACCCCGAAACCAAGGAAGACTCGACTGAGCGTACCAAAATCAGCAAGTTGTAGTATGGGCTGACTTATGCCACCGCATTATATATATATATATATCACATTTAAATTGCATATTTTACCATTTTTTTTAGCCTAAAACCCGGGGTTGAAAAATTTTTTTTTTCTTCAACCCTGAGATAAAGGCTTAATTTT